TTCTATAGATATGTTAGATATGTTTCCTCCTTCATTTTTATTGCGGGTGGATTCGAGACTGCACATACCACACTATAGCTAAATTGTTATTTTCTAGTCAATTTGCTATTCAAGGAAAAATGGAAGCACGGCAATTTACTGAGAATTTGCTATTGGGATCATATCATATAGGGGGAAGATGGGCGATTAGCTATTTGTATAAGCATTTCTGCTCTGGGGTTTCCATCGACTTTTAGTTGCAAACAGAATGGAAATTGGTTTATTGAAAATAATTAATACGGGTTAGTTTAGTTAACGATCAATATATCAATTTATATATTATTAGTATTAGTTTATATATTATTAGATATATAATATATATTTTTTTATTTATATAATAAAATAGGGATTAGGAATCTCAAATTTTCAATTCAAATACAAGAATCATTCATCAATTTCAAGTTCCATTTCATAGTTAATGGTTCCAATTTGCCCCGAATTATGACTTTGGTGACGGAAAAATCACATTAAGTTTTTTTCAATATCAAAGTTTTTGGATATTTATGTTTTGAGATACTATCCATATAAACATATAACCATAAGGAATGGACCCAATACAAAAAACGATGGGTTTATTTCGGGCAAGGGATTAAAGAAAATGGGATTCAAAATGAAAAATACAAGTGAAATAAAAAAGAAAGAAATTAAGTAATCCCACATCCCATCCAAAGAAAGAGAGACTATTCTCATCTATTTCAATATTCTCATCTATTTCGTAAGGTATTATTTTGGTTTGGCGACATGGCCGAGCGGTAAGGCGGGGGACTGCAAATCCTTTTTCCCCAGTTCAAATCCGGGTGTCGCCTGATCAACAAAAAGGGGAAAATCTTGTATTTGATTTGGCTGATATAACTCGATTAGTTTTTCTCCAGCAGAAGCAAACGTAGGAAAAGGCCTTTGGATACTTGCTTGATTCTAAACATCTGGAAGTTCTGTTTTCTAAACAGAAAGTGCTAGAAATGCTTGCCTTTAGGATTCTGGGTAAGATTCCCCGAAAGATTCGAGTAGTGGAATGAAAAAAATTTCATATAAGGATTTCCTGATTCCATTCCACTACGTAATGAGGTGTTTCATTACTGGTTCTTGAATTCAATTCGATAGCCTGATGGAAAATTGACTTTTTTTGATAGATAAGATGCACTACACCTAGAAAAAATGCAAAAAGAAAGAATGAATTGAATTTCTTTTCAATAAACCAAAATCAAGAAACCAAAATCAAGAATGAATAAGTGATCCTCGGGTTGATCCCGGAGATAAATATTAGACAGTAATGATTAGATGAAACGGGAAACAGAGGGATGGAGTAGATCGTTATCTACTCCTGAATCTAAATTCATTTTTAGGGCTTTTCCCGAATTTTTTACCTAATACCTAACCTAACTAAAATAGATAAAATAAAAGACAAGAAAAGAAAGAATAGCTTTTCTACATCTTATCTTAAGATTCAGCGGATTCCCCCTGATATTTCCAAACGCGTGACTGTGTATTTTTTTATGCTTACCCCCTTACGATTCCACTAGAAAAAGAGTATCACTTGTTGGAAGCGGATTTATTGGAGCCTTTCATCAACGGCGTTAGGTCATAATCCCCTTTTTTTTGACTATGCGCCATTGATCCCACTATTATTAGTGAACACTAGTGGAATATCCTTCATAGAGACAGGAGACATAATTTACATGGATATAGTAAGTCTTGCTTGGGCTGCTTTAATGGTCGTCTTTACTTTTTCTCTGTCCCTCGTAGTATGGGGGCGAAGTGGACTTTAAAGGCACTACTAATTGATTGACGTGAAGAATCAAGCTGTATGGATTGTTTTATAGACACACTTAAAAAAAAAAGCCCTTCTTTTTTTTTTGATGTATATATATATTTTATGTATACATAAAATAGAAAGATATAAAGTATATAATATACAACTTCTTCCATTACAATAAGCATAATTGGTAGTATGCTAGCTAGTATGGTAGAAAGCATCTTTCTACCATACTATCGGATCTCATATAATAGTATCCCGCTAATTCGCATTCCACTTCTACGACGCAAAATTCCAATTAATCCTTTTGATTTCTTCGATTTCTTCAATAGGTGCCTCAAAAAAACAATCAAGTTTCATTCAACTTAATCACTTTGACTCACGGTTTTTACATATATTATAAGTAAAAAGGCAGTAGGAACTAGAATGAAGAGTGCAGTAGCAATAAATGCGAGAATATTGACTTCCATAATCTCAGTGTTTTTTATTTTTCATTTTTATTAGGCAATAATTCGGGATTTAATCCCATGGAGATGAGCAAATTTTCACCCCGAAAATTCAATGGGCTGAATTCAACCTCGATGATATTGAATCAGATCAATATCATGAATAAAATATCTGAGCTATCAAATCAATTCATCGTATAAAACGGAATAGTATACCACAGGAAGATCGTTTTTTTAGCCATACCAAATTCAAAATCGGATTCATGATCCAATTCACATGATTCAATTCAATCGACTTCCTTTCTCTTTTGGATTCTTTTTTATTTTTTTCTTATTTATTATTTTATTTCTCCTTCTTTCTTGTTTTTCTATAAATTAGACCCCATTCCTTGTAGATTCATCTGATGAATCTGATGAAGTAGTATTTGAATACTCTTTACGTTTCATTTCCGTTGGTTACAAACAAACCAACTCAAACAAACAATAGAAGCTAAATAAAAAAGAAGAAGGAGTTAACTACTTTTTTTAATGATCTAATTTGCGTGGAAAACAAATCAAACAAGTATCCTAAAAAAGTCCTAGTATTATTATACTACTATTATACTACTACTAAGATATAAAAAAGATTGAATATTCTAGCAACGTTCACTATGTATAGTCTGTCTTCGACAGCACTTCTCTTAAAAAAAAATTCATTCTCTCTAAAAAGAGTTTGGATACTTTTTTTCATGTTATTGGCTTTTATTTGATTGATTTTATTCCGTCGGGACTGACGGGGCTCGAACCCGCAGCTTCCGCCTTGACAGGGCGGTGCTCTAACCAATTGAACTACAATCCCCATGAAATCAAGCTATCGAGTATACATATATATATTTATACTTGCATTGAAACTAAACGATTTCAATTTTGATTCGAATCTCGGTTTTATAAGGATCACCGAGGTACGAGGGATATACTGATATATCCATACTTTATCGAGAGCGACACATAACATATTATTAGTTCAGTACTGTCCAAATGGAATGAAAACCCATCTTTATCGTTAAAAAAAAGTTTTTTCTTTATTCGGTTTTTATTATAGGTTATTATTATATATAAGATATAAGACTATTTAGAAATAAGACTATTTAGAAAATCGTAAATTGAGATTAGAGTTCTTAGCAAAATAGGAATTTTTGCTAACAAAAAAATGGAACAGAGCAATTCAAGCGGTAAGGATATATCCGAAATTTTTTTATTCGTTAATATCCGTAGAACAAAGAAAAAGTCTATATCGTTTCATGGCGGATCAGGGAATTCTTGGGCCGAGCTGGATTTGAACCAGCGTAGACATATTGCCAACGAATTTACAGTCCGCCCCCATTAACCGCTCGGGCATCGACCCAGGAAGAAGCCATTCTAGTCTTAGTTAGAAGCCTAGATCAACTTCTTTTCGTAGTACCCTACCCCCAGGGGAAGTCGAATCCCCGCCGCCTCCTTGAAAGAGAGATGTCCTGAACCACTAGACGATGGGGGCATAGTTGCCCAAGCGCCAGCATATTATATGATACGATGATTATCATATGATAAGTTTTTTTATATTGTCAATATAACGGAAGAGTCTGATTAGACTCGAAAGGTCTTTCCCTCTTTCATATAATTTCATAAAATTTTTTGATTCATGATTTTTTTCCTAAAAAATTCATTCTAATCGACATCTAGAAATAGGAAATTCTTGATTCGATACTATAGAGAATAGAGTTTTTTTTAATTCAAATAGAGTGTCTATATCTATATTTATTCTTCATTAATTCAATTTATTCTTCATTAATTCACAAAAAAAGAAAAAAAATCAAGATAAATCTAAATAAATAGAAGTAAGTCAGGATCCTTCTTTCAATAAAATTGAAATTTTTTTTATTTAAGAATAAGCAAGGAAATTAACAAACAATATGAAATTGGGAAGGCGTGGATCAAGACAAGAAGTTCTCAAAATTTTTTCTTAAAGAATTTGTTTGATTCGGCGGACAAGTTGCACCTTTTTATCATATGATTAGATCAAATATCTTTCATATTTGTTCATTTTGAAGATCATATCAATCAAATTAATTATTGAAATATAAATATATATTTAATAGAATAGAAATTTAATAGAATAGAAATAGAGAAGTCAATTTCAGTCTTGAAACAATTCATTTCAGTTTTATTTCTCAACCCATATGTTCAACCTATACCCTAGAATAATATCTAAATAAATAAAATTTTTCGTTCTGGAATCAACCATATCCATTCTGAGTCTATTGCTGACTCTAATGCATATATATTTATTACATAATAATAGATTTTTTAGATCTAATATATATATATATGTATAAATTATACAACATATCTCTATAGGAATAGATATATCTTGTATGCATATTAATAATTGATTCATGAATTGAGCCAAAGAAGCCCCTTTAACTCAGTGGTAGAGTAACGCCATGGTAAGGCGTAAGTCATCGGTTCAAATCCGATAAGGGGCTTTTTTCTTTCATCAAAAAACACCAGTATTTTTTAGACTCTATTCGAATAATATATTCGAACGTAAAAATAGAGATATTTATAGCATTTTGTTATTCTTAACATTTGGCTATTAGATTAGAATGACTTAGAATAAGTAATAAGATAAGTCGTCTTTTGAATTACCAAATATTCCTGCCTATTTTCTATTTTCCCTCACAATCTATTCTAATCGAAAATAGAAAAATTAAAAAAGTAAGTAGACCTAACCTATTGATTCA